ATGGCTCGAATCTTTAGTATTCTCTTATTTATCACCTGTGTCTACTATTTAGGCAGAATGCCGTCGCCTATTGTCACTAAGAAACTGAAAGAAACCTCAGAAACGGAAGAAAGGGGAGAAAGAAAGGAAGAAAGCGATGTAGAAACAACTTACGAAACGAAGAAGACTAAACAGGAACAAGAAGGATCCGCCGAAGAAGACAAAGATAGCCCAGTTTACGAAGATTCTTATCTTGATACCCTTGATGGGTATTGGGAATTGGGAAAACTCAAAGAAGAGAAAAATGAAAGGAAAAATTTAAATTTCTGGTTTGAAAAACCTCTTCCTCTTGTAACCTTTCTTTTCGATTATAAACGATGGAATCGCCCATTGAGATATATAAAAAATGACCGATTTGAAAATGCTGTACGAAATGAAATGTCACAATATTTTTTTTATACATGCACAAGTGATGGAAAACAAATAATATCTTTTACATATCCACCCAGTTTATCAACTTTTTCAGAAATGATAGAACGGAAAATTTCTTTGTACACGACAACGACAGAAAAACTATCCCACGAGGACCTGTATAATTATTGGGTTTATACCAATGAACAAAAAAAAAATAACTTGAGCAATGAATTGATAAGTCGAATAAAAATTATAGAAAAAGGATTTCTTGCTTTAGATATGCTAGAAAAAAGGACCAGATTATGTGATGATGAGAATGAACAAGAATACTTACCCAAAAAGTATGATCCTTTTTTGAGCGGGCCCCTTCGAGGAAAAATAAAAAAATGGAATTCACGTACAATTATGAATGATTTAATCACTTCGACAGTGGATCCCGTAAAAATGTTTTGGGTAAATAAAATACATGGTCTATTTCATAATAATTCTCAAGAACAAGAATTTGAAGATCAAAAGAATACGTTTGACTTTAGCAGGGAATCCATATTGAATTTGATTGAGAATTGCTTAACCTCAATTGATGAATCCTCTTTTGAATACACACAGGAAACTGATTCAAAAAATCAAGCAAAGTCTTTGAAATTTGTATTGGATAGAATTACAACTGATCCAAATGATCTAACAACAATTAGAAAGAAATCTATTGGAATGGAAGAAATCTGTAAAAGGATTTCTCGATGGTCATACAAATTGACAGATGATTTGGAAGAAGAAGAAGAGGAAGAAAATAAAGAAGAATCGACGGAAGACCCCGAAATTCGTTCAAGAAGAGGTAAACGCGTGGTAATTTATACTGATAACGAACAGAGTACTAATACTAGTACTAGTATTACTAGTAATACTAGTACTAGTAATGAAGAGGAGGAGGAGGAGGAGGTTGCTTTGATACGTTACTCACAACAATCAGATTTTCGCCGGGGTATAATCGCAGGATCCATGCGTGCTCAAAGACGTAAAATAGTCATTTTGGAAATGTTTCAAGCAAATGTGCATTCTCCACTTTTTTTGGATCGAATAGACAAAGCATTTTCTTTTTTGTTTTTTGATATCTCTGAAATGAGGAATCTTTTTTTTCATAATTGGGTAAGGGAAAACTCAGAATTAAAAATTTCTCATTTTAATGAGGAAGAGACAAAAGAAAATGAGAAAACAAACGAAGAGAAAGAAGAGGAAAATGAACGAATAGCAATATCAGAAGCTTGGGATACTTTTATATTTACTCAAGCAATAAGAGGTTCAATGTTAGTAACCCAATCTTTTCTTAGAAAATATGTTATATTACCCTTATTGATAATAGCTAAAAATATTGGCCGTATGTTATTATTGCAATTCCCTGAGTGGTACGAGGATTGGAAGGACTGGAATAGAGAAATGCATGTTAAATGTACCTATAATGGTGTTCAATTATCGGAAACAGAATTTCCCCAAAACTGGTTAACAGACGGTATTCAGATAAAGATTCTATTTCCTTTTTGTCTGAAACCTTGGCGAAGATCTAAGGTACGATCTCTTCATAGAGATCATCAAATGAACAAAAAAGAAAAAAAAGAAAATTTTTGTTTCTTAACGATCTGGGGAAGAGAAACAGAACTACCTTTTGGGTCTGCCCGAAAGCGACCTTCTTTTTTTGAACCTATTTTTAAAGAACTCGAAAAAAAAATGAGAAAAGCGAAAAAGCCATTTTTTGAAGTTATAAAGATTTTCAAAGAAAAAAGAAAAGGGTTTCTAAAAGTTTCAAAAGAAAAAACAAGATGGGTCGTAAAAATAGTTCTAGTTATAAACCTAATAATGAAAAAATTTCAAAAAGTAAACCCGCTTTTATTATTGAAATTGAGGGAAGTAAAAGTATATGAACCGAATGAAAACACAAAAGATTCCAAAATAAATAATAAAACTATCTGCGAATCGACTGTTCGAACCCAATCAATGAATTGGGTAAATGAAAATTATTCACTTATAGAAACAAAAATGAAAGATCTTGCTAATAAAACAAGTACAATTAAGACCCAAATAGAAGACATTACAAAAGACAAGAAAAAAATAATTCAAACTTGGGATGATAAAAGATCGGAATCACAGAAAGATATTTGGCAAATATTCAAAAGAAAAAATATACGATTCATATGTAAATCACATTATTTTATGAGATCCTTCATCGAAAAAATATACATAGATATATTACTATGTACTATTAAAATTCTTAGGGTCAATGCACAACTTTTAGTTGAATCAACAAAAAAAATTAGCAAAAAATCCACTTCCAAGGATGAAATAAATCAAGATGGAATTGAGAAAACAAATCAAAATACAATGAACTTTATTTTGGCTATAAAAAAGTCGTTTTCTAATATTAATAATTCTAATATTTATTTTGACTTATCCTCTTTGTCTCAAGCATATGTATTTTACAAATTATCACAAAACCAATTACTTAACAAGTATCCGTTGAGATCCGTACTTCAATATCACGGCACCTATCCTTTTCTTAGGGATATAATCAAGGATTATTGTACGACACGAGGAATGTTTGATTCCAAATCAAGGCATAATAAGAAAATTCATAAATCTGGAATGAATAAATGGAAAAGTTGGTTAAGGGGACATTTTCAATACAATTTATCTCAGACCAAGTGGTCTCACTTAGTACCGAAGAAGTGGCGAAATAAAGTCAATCAACGTCGTACGATTCAAAAGAAAGACTCAACGAAATTGGATTTACATAAAAAAGACCAATTGTTTCATGTAATGAAAGAAAATAACTATGCAATGGATTCATTGATGAGTCAAAAAGCAAAATGGAAAAAACATTACCAATATGATCTTTTATCATATAAATATATAAATTATGGGGATAAGAAAGACTCATATATTTATGAATCGACATTACAAGTAGAGGACCAAAAAATTCCATATAATTTCAATACACTGAAACCCAAATCGTTTTATGGATTTATAAGTATAGCTATTAGTGATTATCTAGAAAAGAAATATATTATTGATAGAGATAAAAATTTGGATAGAAAATTTTTTGATTGTAGAATTCCCCATTTTTGTCTTAGAAAAAATATCGATATTGAGACCCGGACCAATACACATATCGACAACAAGATTCATAAAAATGCGAAAACAGAAACTAAAGATTCTCAAAATTTTGAAAAAAAGGATCTTTTTTCTTTTACGACTCATCACAAAATCAACCCATCCAGTCAACAAAAAAGATCCTTTTTTGATTGGATGGGAATGAATCAAGAAAGGTTATATCGTGCCATTTCAAATCTAGAACCTTGGTTTTTCCCAGAATTTGTGCTACTTTTTGATGCATATAAGATTAAACCGTGGATCATACCAATCAAATTGCTTATTTTGCATTTCCATGAAAATGAAAATCTCAGTCAAAGTGAAAAGATAGACGTAAAAAAAAAAAAAAATGAACAACAAGGCCAAGGGGATCTTGTATCAGATACACAAAAACAAAAAGATATTGAAAAAGATTACACGAAAAGAGACATTCAAAAAGGTAGAAAGAAAAAACAACAGAAGAGGAAGAAAGAAACCGAACTAGATTTATTCCTGAAAAAATATTTTATTTTTCAATTAAGATGGCAAGATTCCTTGAGTCAAAGAATTCTCAATAATATCAAGGTATATTGTCTTCTACTTAGACTGGCGGATCCAAGGGAAATTGCTATATCCTCAATTCAAAGAGGAGAAATGCATCTGGATATTATGTTGATTCAGAAAAATCTAACTTTTACAGAATTGATAAAAAGGGGAATATTTATTATCGAACCAATCCGTTTATCTATGAAAAGAAATGGAAAACATATTATATATCAAACCATAAGTATTTCATTGGTTGATAAGAAAAAGTACCAAACTAATAGAAAATGCATAAAAAAAAACGGATATGTTGATAAGAAGAATTTTGATGGATTCATTGTACGACACAGTAATATGCTTATGAATAGAAACAAAAACTATTATGATTTCCTTGTTCCTGAAAATATTCTATCTCCCAGACGTCGTAGAGAATTGAGAATTCTAATTTGTTTCAATTTTCCGAATTGGAATGTTGTGGATAGAAATCCAATATTTTGCAATCAAAACAACATAAAAAACTGTGGGCAATTTTTAAACGAGGAAACATGCCTTAATAGGGATACAAATAAATTCATGAAATTCAAATTGTTTTTTTGGCCCAACTATCGATTAGAGGATTTAGCTTGTATGAACCGTTATTGGTTTGATACCAATAATGGCGGTCATTTTAGTATGTCAAGAATACATATGTATCCACGATTCAGAACTAATTAATAGTATATTTCCCATATATTACACGGCATAGTATATTTGCTAGATAAAAGCCGAAAGATACACGCTTATGCTATGTTAATTCTGGTCTAATACATGATACCCATTTAATTATGTATCAATTTCGTGAATGCATAAATGGATCATCCCTTTATTTATCCAAATTTGCAATTTGGATAAATAAAAGGATGTATATTAAGAAATCAAAAATTTTTGTGTACTAGATTTAAATAACTGGTAATAATTATTATTATTTTTCCTGATCGGTAAAATCCACGGAAAAAATAGAAAAATTTGCTTTTTATGGTTAAAAATTCATTCATCTCGGTTATTCCACAAGAAAGAGAAAAAATTTGCGGATCTGTTGAATTTCAAGTATTCGGTTTCACCGATAAGATACGGAGACTTACTGCACATTTGGAATTACATAAAAGAGATTTTTTATCGCAAAAGGGTCTACGAAAAATTTTGGGAAAACGTCAACGACTGCTGGATTATTTGTCAAAGAAAAATAGAATACGTTATAAGAAATTGATTAGTCAGTTGGGTATTCGAGAGTCAAAAACTCGTTAATTTAAAGATTGGTTTGAATTTTTGTTTTCTTTAGTAATTCTTTAGTTATTAGTTAATAGTAATTATTAGACTTTTCGTTTTGATGAATCTCGTTTTGAGAAATTCATGGAATAATAATGAATTAAGGAAGAAAAGATATGACTGTACCGACTACAAGAAAAGATCTCATGATAGTTAATATGGGTCCTCACCACCCATCAATGCACGGTGTTCTTCGACTGATCGTTACTCTTGACGGTGAAGATGTTATTGACTGTGAACCCATATTGGGTTATTTACACAGAGGGATGGAAAAAATAGCGGAAAATCGAACAATTATACAATATTTGCCTTATGTAACACGCTGGGATTATTTAGCCACTATGTTCACAGAAGCAATCACAGTAAATGCACCAGAACGATTGGAAAGTGTTCAAGTACCGAAAAGAGCCAGTCATATTAGAATAATTATGCTGGAGCTGAGTCGGATAGCTTCTCATTTGTTATGGCTTGGACCTTTTATGGCGGATATCGGGGCACAGACTCCCTTTTTCTATATTTTCAGAGAAAGGGAATTGTTATATGATCTATTCGAAGCCGCCACAGGTATGCGAATGATGCATAATTATTTTCGTATCGGGGGGGTCGCTGCTGATCTACCTTATGGCTGGGTAGATAAATGTTTGGATTTCTGCGATTATTCTTTAACAGAAATTGTTGAATATCAAAAACTTATTACGCGGAATCCCATTTTTTTGGAACGAGTTGAGGGGGTGGGGATTATTGGTGGAGAGGAAGCAATAAATTGGGGTTTATCAGGACCGATGTTACGAGCTTCTGGAATCCGATGGGATCTTCGTAAAGTTGATCGTTATGAGTGCTACAATAAATTCGATTGGGAAGTCCAGTGGCAAAAAGAAGGGGATTCCCTAGCTCGTTATTTAGTACGAATCGGTGAAATGAAGGAATCTATCAAAATTATTCAACAGGCTTTAGAAGGAATTCCTGGAGGACCCTACGAGAATTTAGAAGTCCGACGCTTTGATAGAGCAAAAAATTCTGAATGGAATAATTTTGAATATAGATTTATTACTAAAAAACTTTCACCCAATTTTGAATTGTCGAAACAAGAACTTTATGCAAGAGTAGAAGCCCCAAAAGGAGAATTAGGAATTTATTTGATAGGAGATAGTAGCGTTTTCCCCTGGAGATGGAAAATCCGTCCGCCCGGTTTCATCAATTTGCAAATTCTCCCTCAACTAGTTAAAAGAATGAAATTGGCTGATATTATGACGATACTAGGTAGTATAGATATAATTATGGGAGAAGTTGATCGTTGAAATGATAATTGATACGACAGAAGTACAAGCTATCAATTCTTTTTCTAGATCGGAATCCTTAAAAGAAGTCTATGGACTTATATGGATCTTTGTTCACATTTTTACCCTTATATTGGGAATCACAATAGGGGTACTAGTAATTGTGTGGTTAGAAAGAGAAATATCCGCAGCAATACAACAACGTATTGGGCCTGAATATGCCGGCCCGCTGGGAATTCTTCAAGCTCTAGCAGATGGGACCAAATTACTTTTTAAAGAGGACCTCCTCCCATCTAGAGGAGATATTCGTTTGTTTAGCGTGGGACCGTCTATAGCGGTCATATCAATTCTACTAAGTTATTTAGTAATTCCTTTTGGATATCGCCTTGTTTTAGCGGATCTCAGCATAGGTGTTTTTTTATGGATTTCCATTTCAAGTATCGCTCCCATTGGACTTCTTATGTCAGGATATGGATCGAATAATAAATATTCCTTTTTAGGTGGTCTACGAGCTGCTGCTCAATCTATTAGTTACGAAATACCATTAACTCTCTGTGTTTTATCAATATCTCTACGTGTGATTCGTTGGAACATTATTATTTTCCCTCTTCTCTAGAAATAAAAAATAAAAGAAGTAATAAAAGAAATGAAATTGAAATATTGAAATAAAGTAAAGGGAATGAATATTTTATTTTTTATTCATCAATCATTAGGGTCGATGAATTAAACTAGATAGTTATATGAGTAAAATCAAACTGCTTCCAAATTTGCAGTAAGAAGATCAAATCTCATTCCCTATGTACAAGAATACAAACATGAGCAATGTAAACTGTTTACCCCAAGATTGAGATTCTTTGACTAATTATTAATTATTATATTCTTGAAGCGGGTACAAAAGATCAACTGTATGGGGCTTCCACTACCGTCTTGTATGTATTACCATATCAGGTATCAATCAAAAATCAGTGGACAGTTAGGAACACCAAGGTACACAAAAGATTAGTAATGGAGATAATGTAAGGTATAAAAAACTCTTTTTTGCAAAAAACTTTGGATAAAACGAATCATAATGAGGACTTTAAGTTGGTAGAAATGACCAAGCAGTACTTCCCCACGATTCCGATCTAGAGTATGCTCCTATTCACTGATTAAAGAAATGACTATCAAAAACGAATTAATTCTTTATTTCTTTTTATTTTCAGAGTACCCCCTTCTCTGAGAAAGAAGAACAGGAATAAAAGAAATGGAATGAAAAACAAAAATATAGAATGAAAAAAATAAAAAAAAAATAAAAAGAAATATAAGATAAGAAAAAAAAAAAAAGATCTTTATTTATTATTTCTTTTTCCTTCCCATTCATATCTATACATATAAAATTCAAATTCTTATCATGAATTTTGAATTAATCCCCAATTCTTTTTCTAGTGATTGACAGAACATATTTATTGATATAACAAGTATTTTATTGAAGGATTAAGTTATTACCGAACAAAGAGAAATTGCAATTCTATAATGGATAAGATAAATTCAGAAGCACTTTTTTTATTTTAGCAGACGGAATTTCTTTGGTCTCATTTTTGACTCCTCGGTGTATATTTACTTATTCTATATTACTATCCATATGCGATGGCAATAATACCGAACAAGTCTTTACGTTTATTTGTGTCCATAGAGGAGCCGTATGAAGCTGAGGTCTCATGTACGGTTTTGGAATAGCGATGCAAACAGTGATGTTATTATCGACTATGATTATCTAACAGTTCAAGTACAGTTGATATAGTTGAGGCACAGTCAAAATATGGTTTTTGGGGATGGAATCTGTGGCGTCAACCTATAGGGTTTGTAGTTTTTCTAATTTCTTCTCTAGCAGAATGTGAGAGATTACCTTTTGATTTACCAGAAGCAGAAGAGGAATTAGTAGCGGGTTATCAAACAGAGTATTCAGGTATCAAATATGCTTTATTTTACCTTGCTTCTTACCTAAATTTATTAGTTTCTTCATTATTTATAACAGTTCTTTACTTAGGTGGGTGGAATTTCTCTATTCCGTACATATCCATTCCTGAACTTTTCGGAATAAATAAAATGGATGGAGTCTTTGGAATGACCGTTGATATCTTTATTACATTAGCTAAAGCTTATTTGTTTCTGTTCATTCCTATTACAGCAAGATGGACTTTACCTAGAATGAGAATGGACCAGCTATTAAATCTTGGATGGAAATTTCTTTTACCTATTTCTCTGGGTAATCTATTATTGACAACTTCTTCTGAACTTGTTTCACTATAAATAAGAGAATAGGATAGCGATATTCTACATTCATAACCTATCTCAAACAAGAGAAAGAAACATCAATTTATTCATGGATATTTACAATATGTTTCCCATGGTGACCGGGTTCATAAATTATGGTCAACAAACAATACGAGCTGCAAGGTATATTGGTCAAAGTTTCACAATTACCTTATCCTATACAAATCGTTTACCCGTAACTATTCAATATCCTTATGAAAAATCGATCACATCAGAGCGTTTCCGTGGTCGAATCCACTTCGAATTTGATAAATGTATTGCTTGTGAAGTATGTGTTCGTGTGTGTCCCATAGATCTACCCGTTGTTGATTGGAGATTTGAAAAAAATATTAAAAAGAAACAATTGCTTAATTATAGTATTGATTTCGGGGTCTGTATATTTTGCGGTAATTGTGTCGAGTATTGTCCAACAAACTGTTTATCAATGACTGAAGAATATGAACTTTCTACTTATGATCGTCACGAATTGAATTATAATCAAATTGCTTTGGGTCGGTTACCAATATCAGTAATTGGAGATTACACAATTCAAACAGTTATGAATTCAACTCAAATCAAAATGGACAAAGATAAACCCCTTGATTCAAGAACAATTACCAATTATTAAGATTTTTTTGATATAAAAGAAAGAATCCAAGTCTCCTTTATTTTGGTTGGTCCGAAACTACAAATACTAACTATTTTTATTGTTGAGAATGATTCTTTGGTTTAAACTGAGAATACATTTTTCGTGAGAATTTCGAAATATAAAATTCCAGCTTTTTTTTCTTTCAGAAAAAAAAAGTAGGATTAGCGAATAAAATAAGTTTATCTATATTTACATTAATATTTACATTAATTCATATATATTAAGATTTAATTCAATTAGAAACTCACCATATACAACAAAAAAAATAGGGGTAACACCTTTCTCCTTCCTGGACTATTTTAGTAAGGTCATGAAATATTTCGACTTATTTATTTGTTATACATAATGGATTTACCTGGAACAATACATGATATACTTGTAGTATTTCTGGGATCATTTCTTATATTAGGAGGTCTAGGAGTAGTATTATTTACTAATCCAATTTATTCTGCATTTTCTTTGGGATTGGTTCTTATTTCTATATCCTTATTTTATATTCCATCAAACTCCTATTTTGTAGCTGCCGCGCAGCTCCTTATTTATGTGGGAGCCATAAATGTCTTAATCATATTTGCTGTTATGTTCATGAATGGTTCAGAATATTCCAACAATTCCTATCCTTGGACTGTTGGAGATGGGATCACTTCGCTGATTTGTACAAGTATTTTTTTTTCACTAATTACTACTATCCCAGATACGTCATGGTACGGAATTATTTGGACTACAAGATCAAACCAGATTATGGAACAAGACCTTATAAGTAACGTTCAACAAATTGGAATTCATTTATCAACAGATTTTTATCTTCCGTTTGAACTCATTTCTATAATTCTTTTAGTTTCTTTGATAGGTGCAATTACTATGGCTCGTCAATAAGAAATACTTAGAATTAACAAGAATTCTAAATCAAACGAAAAAGGAAGATTTTTTCGTTTAATCTACTATCCCTCTTTTTTTCTTTAATTGTTCGATTCTAGTCAATCAAATCGGTTAAATTGCGTTCATATTGAAATGAATCGAGATTGATGAGGAGTTACCCAATGATGTTCGAACTTGTACTTTTTTTGAGCGTCTATTTATTTTCTATCGGTATCTATGGATTGATCACAAGTCGAAACATGGTTAGGGCACTTATGTGTCTTGAGCTTATACTAAATTCGGTTAATATGAATCTCGTAACCTTTTCTGATATATTTGATAGTCGCCAATTAAAAGGAGACATTTTCTCAATCTTTGTTATAGCCATTGCGGCCGCGGAAGCAGCTATTGGACTAGCTATTGTTTCGTCGATCCACCGTAACAGAAAATCAACTCGTATCAATCAATCGAACTTGTTGAATAATTAGTCATAATTATCCATCATAAAGATATAATATATATTATGTCTTTATTTATATTTATATTATAGTAATATATTTCTATCTTACTATTGAAATATTCTATTGAAATATTTGAAATATTGATGATCTGCTAGTCAATGTGAAGTCGGATGTGTGACTCGTATGATCATAGTTGTTGAAGCGGAAATCAAAGTCTCTTGGTCCTTTCTCCTGAACAAATTTAGAAATATATTGATTCTTAAAATTTTTTTTTATAAACCATTGATTCGTCTGGTGTCTACAATATATGATTCATTTACTACTGATTTTACTTTACCAGATTGAAATTTTTTGATGTTCAAAACTGGAATTTATAGACCCAATGTCACATTCAGTAAAAATTTATGATACATGTATAGGGTGTACTCAGTGCGTACGAGCCTGTCCCACAGATGTATTGGAAATGATACCTTGGGACGGATGTAAAGCTAAGCAAATTGCCTCCGCGCCAAGAACCGAGGACTGCGTAGGTTGTAAAAGATGTGAATCCGCTTGTCCAACAGATTTTTTGAGTGTGCGTGTTTATTTATGGCATGAAACAACTCGCAGCATGGGTCTATCTTATTGATACGTTCTAAAAAACTCCACTTGAATCATTTGATTCCTTTTTACCGACAAAACCCCGTACTCGAGAAAATATATTATTCCGAGCACGGGGTTTTTGGTCAAAACGTATCTTGTCTTTATCACGAGTTATTTCCCTTGGTTAACAATACTTGTAGTTTTGCCGATATTCGGGGGTTCTCCCATTTTTTTTCTCCCTCATAAAGGGAATAAGGTATTTAGGTGGTATACTATATGTATATGCTTGTTGGAACTTCTTCTAACAACCTATGTCTTCTGTTATCATTTCCAATTGGACGATCCATTAATTCAATTGGAGGAGGATTCTAAATGGATAAATATTTTTGATTTTCACTGGAGACTAGGAATCGATGGACTTTCCATAGGACCCATTTTACTGACAGGTTTTATCACTACTTTAGCTACTTTAGCAGCTTGGCCTGTTACTCGAAATTCTAAATTGTTCTATTTCTTGATGTTAGCAATGTACAGTGGTCAAATAGGATTATTTTCTTCTCGAGACCTTTTACTTTTTTTCATCATGTGGGAGTTAGAATTAATTCCTGTTTACTTACTTTTATCCATGTGGGGGGGAAAGAAACGTCTGTACTCGGCTACAAAGTTTATTTTGTACACTGCGGGGGGTTCCATTTTTCTCTTAGTAGGGGTTTTAGGTATGGGTTTATATGGTTCCAGTGAACCAACATTGGATTTTGCAAAATTAGCTAATCAGTCGTATCCTGTGACATTGGAAATAATATTATATTTGGGCTTCCTTATTGCTTATGCTGTCAAATCGCCGATTATACCCCTACATACATGGCTACCGGATACCCATGGAGAAGCACATTACAGTACATGTATGCTTCTAGCCGGAATCTTATTAAAAATGGGAGCATATGGATTGATTCGGATCAATATGGAATTATTACCGCATGCCCATTCTATATTTTCTCCCTATTTAGTAATAGTAGGGACAATGCAAATAATCTATGCAGCTTCAACCTCTCTCGGTCAACGCAATTTAAAAAAGAGAATAGCCTATTCTTCCGTATCTCACATGGGTTTCATAATTATAGGAATTGGTTCTATAACAGACATGGGACTCAATGGAGCCGTTTTACAAATACTCTCTCATGGATTTATTGGTGCTGCACTTTTTTTCTTGGTAGGAACGAGTTGTGATAGAATACGTCTTGTTTCTCTTGACGAAATGGGGGGGATATCCCTCCCAATGCCAAAAATATTTACCATGTTTAGTAGTTTCTCGATGGCTTCTCTTGCATTGCCGGGAATGAGTGGTTTTGTTGCGGAATCGATAGTATTTTTTGGAATAGTAACTAGTCCGAAATTTCTTTTAATTCAAAAAGCGCTAATTACCTTTGTAATGGCAATTGGGATGATATTAACTCCTATTTATTTATTATCTATGTTACGTCAGATGTTCTATGGATACAAATTATTCAATGTTTCAAACTCCAATTTTGTAGATTCTGGACCACGAGAACTATTTGTTTCTATCTGTATCTTTCTACCCGTAATAGGGATTGGTATTTATCCTGATTTCGTTCTTTCGCTATCAGTTGACAAGGTACAAGCTATACTATCTAATTATTTTCATAGATAGTTTGAATTAATGAGATAAAAAATCTGAGTTTTTGAATTCTTATTATTATATTAATATTTTATTTCTGAAAGAATTCCCTGTACAACACAAAAAAAGAAAGTGAATTAGAATGGTAATGAGACGTATCCCGAGTTTTTGAGAACCATTCGAATCAAGGATTCAAATGGTTCTCAAAAACTCGCACAAGCTTTCATTCATTATATATCATATGGGATGGGATGATGTTTTTATGTATTCCTTATGGACTTTATTCAATTAGATGTTAATGTGAATGAACCATAACTATGTAGACCTATTCCTAATAGATTGATCCCAAAATAGCATATCCAAATGATAAGAAATCCTATAGAAGCCACAAGTGCCGAATTAGTACCTTGCAAACTTTGATTTGTTCTAGTATGTAAATAAATCGCGAATATGGTCCAAGTAATAAATGCCCAAGTTTCCTTAGGATCCCAATTCCAATAAGATCCCCAGGCCTCGTTAGCCCATACTGCTCCAGAAAGAATACCTATGGTTAAAAAAGTAAACCCTAAACTAATGACACGATAACTCCAATAATCCAAAAGCCGAGTTAATTGATATTTGTAATAATTTCGAAATGAAAGAAAAGAAGTGTGTTTAAAAACACTTCCTTTTTTATTCAAGTATTCGATCTTGCCAAAGAAAAACGACTTAATTAAGAAATTTTTGCTTTTACAAAAAAGATCGATCTTTTTTCGAAATGTAATGACTAGAAAAGCGACTGATAATAACGATCCGCATAAAAGAGCGGCATAGCTCAATAACATCATACTTACGTGCATCATTAACCACTGAGATTGTAGAGCGGGTACTAATATTGCCGATTGATGCATTTCACTCGAAAGACCCGATGTGGCGAAACCTTGGGTAAAAATGGCACTTGGGGCGGTTATTGCGCTTAAATCATTTTTATTATTCAGTATCTTTGGAATCATATGAATAATGGAAAAACTCCATGAGAGGAAGATTAATGATTCGTATAAATTACTTAATGGAAAATGTCTCGAAGAAATCCAACGAGTAACTAATAATCCGGTTATAGAGAAAAAAGTAGATATCATTCCCTTTTCCGATGAATCACGTAACCCTATGATTTCGTGGACTAATAGTGTTATCAAATGAATCGTAATCACAATTGAAATGATCGAAAAGGAGAGATGAGTTAATATATGTTCTAAAGTAGCAAATATCATAAAAGGGGGTCCCATTACAGAATTGAAATCGGGAATTAAATACATTACATTATAAGATCCATTGCGCCTCTTTTAGAATATGCCGCCACTCGGACTCGAACCGAGATGCTCTAGCACTGCTTCCTAAGAGCAGCGTGTCTACCGGTTTCACCATAGCGGCTTACTTGAAGTAATAATAGTAAATTCGTGTTGAATCGTCTAGATCTAGATTTAAGGATTCAATATGGTTTAGGAAATATTAGAACTGATGAATAAGAACTTTTTTCAATTCATCCTTTTCATTTTCAAAAATCCTTAGCTTAGTTAGTATCATCATAGGTTCAGTTTTCATAATAATCACCTTTTCTTTTGCATACTATATATATAGTAGGTTATCTCGGAATGGTTAGAGCTCAAAAGAGTTTTGTTTTCGGTCGAGATAGAAACTCAGAATTGCACTTTTTTTTTCTTTAGTTATTTGAAATCCGTAAAATTAGATAAATGAAAAACAAATCGTCAAAGAAATTTCTTTTCTTAATGAACAAAATTCAATAAAAAAAATAGGATTTCATCATACGTATTACAATTTACTTTTCTTTTTACAATAGAAAAAATCTTTGTTCATTCTATTTTTCTATTGTAAAAAGAAAAGTAATAAAAACCATTTCACGAATGAAATTGAAATATTAAATAGATTCTAATAAAAACTAGAATGAAAAAAAAATGGAACCGGTAGACAGAGAATTCTTATTTTACATATCATAGCAGCCAGTTCTAACCAATCTTGAGGAGTTCAATACATTAGTTAATGGGAATTATTCCAAACAAAATTGTAAGTTCTTTAAGACATGGAAATTCAGATTATTCCAAGATTTTCTTACTTGTTTGTCGCACAAAAAAACTTTTTGAATTCCCGGTAGAAACAGATTTTGCTAAAGAAAAAGCTTTTATTGCAGCTAAATATCCCTTTTTCTTCCAAATATTTCTACGAATACGTTTTTTTGACATAGAAGTACGCTTTTTTGGAACTGCCATTCAAAAAAAAGTTACTTATTTTTATTGTTGTATGTGAAAGACATGTATTATTCAAAATTAGGTCATTCTTTGTTAGTCATTTTATATACTTAATATTCCATCAATACAATAATAGTTTTTCATAAATACAAATTATAAGAAATCAAATTAGAAATTAATACAATACAAAATAAATTATATTAATTATATAAATTTTATTTTATATACATTCTAAATATATTATTATAAATATATATACATGTTGCATGTCACATATATAACATACTGGGAAAAAATAGGAGAAAAGAAGAGAATTTGAAAAGGAATTTTTAGAACTATTAGTTGTAATTGAAGAAATTCATAGTAACATGTCCATAATTTAAGTTCAAACTTCAACTACAACCAATATCTAATATGTTCAAAAAAAAAAAAAAAAGAATACTCCATTACTTGCGAATGAGAAGGATAACTTCCATATTTTCATTATTTTTTTTTTCAGTTCTATACGAAGTGAAGTCACGAGTATTATAATTATAATTATAAGATTTTTGATACTTTCTTATTCGATTTGGAATTCAATAAGTTCTTCAATGAGTTAGGTAATTACTACAAATAAATTCACTATACTATAATAACTGGGTCCTTTTTTTTTTTTTGAGTCGATCGATACATACTACGATTCATATTTGTACTGTTTTGGTACAATAACTCCCTTTTTACTATATGGTATGGTTACGAATTGCCATAATAGAATAATAGAATGGGGTCATAATATAATGAAAAATCTTATATTCCACATTTTCTTTTAATAAAGATCTTTCTTTAGTTTTTCTTTAGTTAATAATAAAGCTAATAACTAACTAATTACTCTCTTACCTAGCTATGCTATTTGTTGGTCATATCATTATCATTTGACTAACCTTTTGTAACCTTTTGAATTGAATATTTCCAATATCTTCGAAAAGTAATAATAATGAAAAAGAAAAATACAAAATATTTGAGCATATCTTTTTTTTTTGTTGATTTTTTTCTTGTTCCTTTCGATAAGAATTGGTGAATCGGAAACAATTATAAGAAAAAATGAAAATTTGTTTTTTATGGAACATACATATAAATATGCATGGATAATACCTTTTCTTCCATTTCCAGTTACTTTGTTAATAGGATTTGGACTTCTGCTTATTCCGACAGCAACAAAAAACATTCGTCGTATGTGGGCCTTTCCGAGTGTTTTGATGTTAAGTATAGTTATGGCGTGTTCGGCCAATCTGTCTATTCAGCAAATAAACGGAAATTTTATTTATCAATATCTATGGTCTTGGACCATCAATAATGATTTTTCTTTAGAGTTCGGGCACTTGATCGATCCACTTACTTCTATTATGTCAATATTAATTACTACTGTTGGAATCATGGTTCTTATTTATAGTGACAATTATATGTCTCACGATCAAGGATATTTGAGATTTTTTGCTTATATGAGTTTTTTTAATACTTCTATGTTGGGATTAGTGACCAGTTCCAATTTGATACAAATTTATATTTTTTGGGAACTTGTAGGAATGTGTTCGTATTTATTAATAGGTTTTTGGTTTACACGACCAATTGCAGCAAGTGCTTGCCAAAAAGCCTTTGTGACCAATCGTATAGGGGATTTTGGTTTATTATTAGGAATTTTAGGACTTTATTGGATAACAGGTAGTTTAGAATTTCGGGATTTGTTTGAAATAGTTAATAACTTGGTTCAAAATAATGGAGTAAATTTGTTATTTGCTATTCTGTGTGCTTCTTTTTTATTCGTCGGTGCTGTTGCTAAATCCGCACAATTCCCCCTTCACATATGGTTACCTGATGCTATGGAAGGACCCACCCCCATTTCAGCTCTTATACATGCTGCTACTATGGTAGCGGCGGGAATTTTTCTTGTAGCTCGGCTTCTTCCTCTTTTCATAGTTATACCTTACATAATGAATCTCATTTCTTTAATAGGCATAATAACAGTACTATTAGGAGCCACTTTGGCTGTTGCTCAAAGAGACATTAAAAGAAGTTTAGCTTATTCTACAATGTCCCAATTGGGTTATATTATGTTAGCTCTAGGTATAGGTTCTTATCGAGCTGCTTTATTTCATTTGATAACTCAT